AGAGGATCGTACCTCTTGGTCGTGAATATCTGAATAGGACGAACCCGCCTCCGTGGATATCTTTGCTTCGGAACAAAGCAATTAGAATTAGGCTCGGTCAACTGGAATGTGTATTATCCATATGGGAGATCTTCCAATTGAGGAGATCCATCGACCTGAGACGAAGAGAAAGGTCTATCTATCTTCTTTAGTTATTCAATGAAACCAATGATTCGTTATTGGAGCAGATAGCAACAACCATTTCAGCGGACATGCGTATTTTCCGATGGATTTACATGGTTTCATTAGTAGAAATTGTTTGATGTAGCGAGTAATAGGCTCTTTCGCCGTTCAAGAATTCTTGTTTAGGCAGTTCATATCATCCACACATAGTGATCTAAGATTTCAATTCTTCCATGTTTCAGCAGTAGCATATTGTTCCATGGAGCTAAGGCCAAAAAGATGGAAGAAACAAGTGTTTCCACGACTCTACCATCCGGCCAATTCTGTTCCACTTCATCCCCTTTTCATGGGCACATATCTTTACGGCTAAGGAATGGGGAATCTTTCTCCTGTTACATGAATCAAATGTTTCATTTCATCCGGGAAAAGCCATCTCTTTCTCAACAATGTCTTTGTCATTTGATCCAATAGCGTTCCGTTAGATAGGAACAGATTTGATAAATACTGATAACTCTCGGATAGAGTATTAGAACGGAAAGATCCATTAGATAATGAACTATTGGTTCTAAACCATCTCTGGCGATGAATCAACAATTCGAAGTGCTTTTCTTGCGTATTCTTGATGAACCAGCGTTTATATATAGATGTAGGAGGGTTTGTTTGGGAAGCAATAAGCCCCTTTGACATCTCTTCATCTGCAAAGAATTCTCGACGTGAAAACACAGAGACAGAGGGCTGATCTTTGAATAGGGAAAAGAATGGATCCGCAGGGTCCCAAATGAATTGGCTTGTTCGAAAAAAGCCTTGTTCTTTGGAAGATCTATCTCGTGTCTGGTACTGCATGGTTCCACTCTGCAAGAACTCCGAATCATTCTCTTGAAGCTCATCCTCTTTATGATAAATGATCCATTTGCCCCGAAATGACCCAGTCCAATAGGGAAATCCCAATTCCGTGGGCCTTTCGATACAATCAAATAGATTGCCACAAGGGCGCCATATTCTAGGAGCCCAAACTATGTGATTGAAGAAATCCTCCTCTATCTGTTGCGGATCAAGGGCCCCTTCCCCTTCTTCAAACTCCGATTCGTATTTTTCATATAGAAATCTCTGATCAACGATAGAACAAGATCCATTTTGCATCATATCTAACTGATTCCTTGGTTCGGACCGAAGAAGTAATGTCACTCGATTATTATCAAACTGACTGCAATATTTTTCTGTCCGTGAGGATCCCGCCAGAGCGCCTTCTACTTCTAATAGTAATAATAGTAATAGGCCATGAACTAGATCAGAATCATTCTCAACGAATCCATAAGAAGTGATCCAATCTTTTTCATCGTGTCTGGATGAAGACCAAAGATCTTGAGCGACCGATCCGGCAGAACAACTCAAAAGATAAAGAAGTATCGTGAATTTCTTCATGCTCGTTCCAAGTTCGAAGTACCATTTGTACAAATAAGAATCCCCTCCCTTACATGATTTCTTCTTCATATAGATAGATATAGGATCTATGGGGCAATTACTTAGAAGTACATTTTGTGTAACAGCCCTTCCTATCTGATAGAAAAGGATCCCATGATCCTGAACCGATCTTATCTGGGATCGAAAATCCCAAGTTTTTCTATGAAGAGCTGATCTAATTGTATTAGTTTCTATAATGGATTTCTTCTGTGTAATACTAATTGATAGGGCCTCATTGATAAGTGCTACAAGATCTCGCGCATTGGAACCCATGGTTATGGACCCGAATCCGTTAGTATGGAACATCTTCTTTTCCAAGTGAAATCCCCTAGTATATGAAAGAATGAAAAAGTGCTTTCGTTGTTGTGGAAGAAGAAGCCTTCGTATCTTAATGCATGTATTTAATTTATTCGGAGCTATTAGAGCGGGATCCACTTTTTGGGGAATATGAGTCGAAGCAATAACAAGAATCTTTCCAGTGGAACATCTTTCACAATCCCTGGAGAGATAGTTCTCTAATAGACCGAGGGATAAGTAATTCGACTCATTCACATGCAGATCATGAATGTTTGGAATCCATATTATGCAAGGAGACATTGCTTTTGCTAATTCGAATTGAAGGGTGATATCAAATCGGTCTATTTTCGGCGTCATATACATAGTTAGCACATTCGTCATAGTTAGCAGCTCCGTATCAATATCAAGGTCATCATCACTATCATCAATATCGTCACTATCATCAATATCGATATCATCAATAAGATAACCTTTAGGCTTGTCATCCAGGAACTTGTTCGGAAATACCGTAATGAAAGGAACATAGGAGTTTGTCGCTAGGTATTTGACCAAACAGGATCGTCCAGTTCCTATAGAACCT